ATTACTTTAACAGGATTATTTGTAACTGCATATTTACAATACAGGCGCGGTGATCAGTTGGACCTTTGATTGAGTAACATCTCTTTTTTTGATTGACCTCCTCCTTGTAGGAGGTCAAATTTAAGTTTCAATTCTACTTTGTTTTGTTAAGTTATTTCATTGTAATTCGACATAACATAAACGGAATCACGCTCTGTAGGATTTGAACCTACGACATCGGGTTTTGGAGACCCGCGTTCTACCGAACTGAACTAAGAGCGCTTTCTTATATCCTATAACAGTAGATACGATCGTAAAGAAGTAAAGAAAAGGATTTTTTAACCCCCTCGCGTGTATTGTGTACGTATAGTATGTAAAAAGAAAAGATTATGTCCAAATTTTCCCGATCTTACTCAATGAATCCCTCGTAACTGTCCATAGGAGAAATAATAGGTAGGGATGACAGGATTTGAACCCGTGACATTTTGTACCCAAAACAAACGCGCTACCAAGCTGCGCTACATCCCTTTTCAAAATTGTTGTACAGTGTCATTGTATAAAATCCATGTCTTGTTTTCCACATCCTTCTTTTTTGCTCTACCTATATAGATAGGTAGAGAATGTTCTTGTCATTCTTTTTTTTAGGGGGCGGCAAAATTTCATCTGCTGGGTCATTGTACATATGCATTTTAGTTAGTAATTCCTAATTCTAATTTCATTTCGAGCAAAAACAAATGATCTTGAACTAAAAGATCGGGTTATCTATGATCTATGTATTAGAATATCGAACTAGGACTCTATATGTATTACAATATACAATACAAATAAAGAATTAAAATAAATAAGAAAAAAATAGAAAATAAAAGAATAAGGAGGATTTTCAATGCGAGATATAAAAACATATCTCTCAACGGCACCTGTGCTAACCACTCTATGGTTTGGGTCTTTAGCAGGTCTATTGATAGAAATTAATCGTTTATTTCCAGATGCCTTGTCATTCCCCTTTTTTTAATCCTGATTGAATTCTTGTATTGATCTGTGAAGAAATGAAGAAGATTTGAATACAATTCTACGTAACATGGCTCCAATTTTGCTCCCTTTTTCTTTCCTATCCTAAAAAAAAAGAAAGAGAAAGAAAAAGTGTATCGAACCTCAGTCAAAATACAGTGAATCTACAATAGAATTTGGGGGAAAAGAAATGGAAATGTGGATCCAGTCTAGGGGCGGTTCCACGAGATTCTAACATAGAAAGAAGAAAATACTGAGATTAGGATAGGAATTATTCCTAGTTAGAAAAAATTGTATTAATTAATTATTACGATATTCTTAATATTCTTCTATTAATGAATATGACTCTCTTTCTTTATAGTTATAGTAATTAGATTTTAGATTATAGTACTTCGAAGTCATTCGAATTCTAATAATTCGAAAAAGAAAATATTTACAAATTCCATTTCTAGTTAGTAACTTTTCTTAATATAGATATAGAATATAGATTCTTTTTTTTATTTTCTTTTTATTTGGTTCGGATCAAAAAGAAAATAAGGAGAGTTCTAAAGTGAAGTCGATCCAAAAGGAAAAGGAGGTTCATGGCCAAGGGTAAAGATATCAGAATTATAGTGATTTTGGAATGTACCTGTTGTGTTCGAAAGGGTGTCAATAAAGAATCGCCGGGCATTTCTAGATATATTACTCAAAAGAATCGACACAATACACCCAATCGATTAGAATTTAAAAAATTTTGTCGCTATTGTCAAAAGTATACGATTCATGGGGAAATAAAGAAATAGATGGAACAGAATGCGTGTGTGATTTTTCCAAGTAGCGGGAAGAGTAAGAACTTTACATCTTAACATATATAATACAAACCAAATCCTATTTTGGTCGAATCTGAAATGAATAAGAAAAAAATAGAATTCTATTTTAGAGATTATTTTAGATATAAGGAATAAACAAACAAGGAATAAGCAAACCATGGATAAATCCAAACAACCTTTTCGTAAATCCAAGCGATCTTTTCGTAGGCGTTTACCCCCAATTGGATCGGGGGATCGAATCGATTATAGAAACATGAGTTTAATTAGTCGATTTATTAGTGAACAAGGAAAAATCTTATCTAGACGGACGAATAGGTTGACCTTGAAACAGCAACGATTAATTACTATTGCTATAAAACAAGCTCGTATTTTATCTTCGTTACCTTTTCGTAATAATGAGAAACAATTGGAGAGAGTGGAGTCGATCCCTAGAACTACTGGTCCTAGAACCAAAAATAAATAGATATACTCCTCAAAACTCCAATCGGAACTCAAGCTCATATTAATGTTTTGCTCGAAAAAAACTAGAATCCAGATTTGATTCTTGTATTATAAAAAAGGAAAAATAGGGAAGAAATCTTTTTTTCTTGAAAGATGTTCGTTTATTCCTACTACTCAAATCTTGTTTATTCCTACTACTCAAATCTTAATTTCTTTTTCTTCTATCTTCCCGGAGTCCATTCTCCGGGAAATCCTGTTTCAATCATTCTTGTTTCCTGTATAATAGATTCTATGAAGATTCTTTTATTCCTTTATTTGATTTGTATTTTCTTTTTGATTGAGAATTTTATTTGAAATAATATCAAAACAATTCTTATTTGATAGGGCTATTTGCGCAAGTATTTTACGATTCAGAAGCAATTGTCTCTTGTACAGATTGTGGATGAATAGGCTATAACTATAGAATAGCCTATCCTCACGAGTTACCGCATTTATCCGAGTGATCCACAAACGACGAAAATCTCTCTTTTTCCTGCTCCTATCTCGATGAGAGGAAACCAAAGCTCTCATTCTTTGTTGAGTAGTCGTTCGAGTAAGTCTTGAATGAGCCCCTATAAAGGTTGATGCAAATAAACGAATCTTTTTTCGACGTCTCCGAGCTGTATATCCTCGTTTAACTCTGGTCATTGAATCAAATGAAACTTTCTTGAATAACTAATTGATTTCTCTTCTTTCAGTCATCCTTTTCCTCCGGTCGATTAATAACAAAACGGATTCTTCCGATATATAAAATATAAATCCCAATGGCTTTTGCGACTATGACCTTCCCGACCACGATTTTTTCTTTCTTCAAGGTATCTCGCCTGGAAATAAGAAATTCGACTGCTACTAAAGAAAAAAGAATAGTGGGTTCCCTCGTTTCTATGGCAACTTCTGAAACGGTGAGGTCCTCTCTATACACCGGAGCCTCTTCTTTCATTTCATCAAATTTTCTTGTGAACTTGTATAGTTCACACTCTTTGGCTCTACTCATCCATTTTTCAATTAGAATTCTTTTTTAAATTCTAATTCTAAAGTAATAGTCCTTTTCACAAAAAAGCTATCCATACAGTGACGGCATTTAATTCTGAAAGTTGGCTAGGTAGCTGACCCTGTTAGTCCGTTTTTTCAAGAATAGGAGCATAACCTTTTTCCTCCGCTTAATGGATAACTATTTGTTACCAATGGAGAATTCCTTCTCATCTCAAACAGAGTGATTGGATTTGCACCAATAGAAACCATAAATTCATAACATAATTAGGTATATTATAGATCTTCATTTTTAGATAATAGTCAATGAAATGGCCGTCTTCCACTCTATCTATCCTAATTCATTGGTAGTGGTAGTGGTCGTTGATATTGGAAACATTTCATGATCTGAACTGAACGAGTCGCACATACACCCTAGTACATGTTCCTCGACGCTGAGGACATCCTCGAAGAGCGGGAGATTTCGTGACATTTCTTATTGGCTGTCTTGCGTTTCTAATAAGTTGTTTAATGGTTGGCATGGCGTGTCTATAGAATCTCATTCTAGATAGAATAGAGCGGGTTGGCTTAGATCGATCTTAACCTGATGGTTGATGATTATGAATGATTTCTATTCACACGGAAAATTCGAATTTCTCAATGGATTTCGTATATTTATAAGGAATCCCCAGTATTTTCATTTTCGACCGCTACAAGATCAACGATGCCATGAGCTTGGGCTTCTGTTGCTGACATAAAAACATCCCTTTCCATATCTTCGGATATAACCCATAAAGGGTTGCCCGTTCTTTGTACATAAACTTTTGTGAGAGTTTCGCGAAGCTTCAATAGTTCTTCTGCTTCCAGGATAAATTCCCCTGCTTGTGCCTCGTAAAAAGAACTAGCAGGTTGGTGAATCATAACCCTGATGATATTGATATAACATCATGAACGGTTCTTCTATCTATATATGGCACGATTGGGTTAAAGTAAGGGGGAATCAAAATAACAATAAAAAATAGAATTAAACAACCGTACGGGCATCTTTTGTACATTGCATACGGCTCTGCAATGGAATTGATTTTTTCGATAGAATTTTTTCTATCGAAAAGAATAAATAGAACCCATCCGATCCAAATCGTGAAATGATCCATTTACCACCCTTCCTTTCGTAGTAGTAAAAAAGATACTATGATGGTTCTGTTGCTTTATATATTTATCTCGTTTGTGGTTTAGCAATCCCAAAGTTTCTTTTTGATACGATCCAAGAAGGAGAAAATGATTTTTTCCATTTTTTTGACTCTTTCTCTCATAAAATAAAAAGAATAAAGAGACTTCTGGTGTGGAAGAATAATGGTTTGTGACGCTGAAATTTACTCTTGCTTGACACATAAAATCAAATTGGGAATAACCCTTCTTTCATACTACTATCTCGATACAAAATCTCATGTTAGAAAAAAAAACAATAATGGTTTGTTCATATCGAACTCGAAGTGCCATGCTATTATTACTTATTCTTTATTTGATTCATATTCGATACAGCGAAGGCATAGTATTCTTTTTTTTTTCTCAAATAAAAAAACTCATTGGCGCCAAGCGTGAGGGAATGCTAGACGTTTGGTAATTTCTCCTCCGACCAGAATGAAAGATCCCATTGAAGCGGCTAATCCCATACATACTGTATGTACATCCGGTGACACAAATTGCATAGTATCATAAATGGCTATTCCTGGTATTACCCATCCGCCTGGAGAA